TGCTGACGAATAACCAACCCGCTATGAATAGGGAAGGTATAGTAATGCTATGAATGACCCAGTATCGAATACTGGTAATAATATCCGCAAAAGAACGTTCTCCTGTGCTTCCAGACATGCTCAGCTCCACATATTCTTGTACAGGCAAATGTCAATCGATTCCGTAAAAGATGAGATCCGTAAATGGAAATTTACTGAAATTCTTTGTGGGATCGGCAATATTGTACCAAAGGTGTCTTTAGAGTATACCAAATCAGTATAGCCGTCCTTCTTCTGACACAGCAAGGCAGTTTCAATTAATATGGAAACTAAGTATACGTATTAGACAATTTCTTTTTTCTTGCTTGTAATATAGAACTGAACTATGCGCCATTTAATAGAAAAATACGCTAATTAAAAAAATAAATATAGTATAAAGGTTCTCTTAATTATTGTCTTCGGACTCGAAACGGAAATCGGGTAAGGGATCAATGTGATACGTTGGTTTCTAATTCTAATAATTCATCAAAGAGAGTATTATATTCCCACAATTCAATTAGACACGAAATTTAGAACTCTCTTTTTTGTGTTTTGTTTTTAGAAAGAAAGGCTTTTTTTTCTTTTTTCATTTTAAGGTATTGATTAATCGTCTAGTACCAACTAATAGTAGTAGGTAGTCGATAGTATTCGATGAAAAAAAAAAAACAAAATGGAATTGTAAGAAATTAATCAACATTCGCGATGTATGCATTCCTGTATTAGATCCAAGAGTTCTTTAATGTAGAACCTAAAATAAAGATAATAAGAATGAATCATCTTAAAATCGATTTGAACTAAAATAAAAATCCAAATTTTCTTTTTTTGCGTGATCGTGTTGATATCCTTTTGCTTATCATTAAAAAAAGGAAACGCTCAAATTAGAAATGCTTTTCCTGTTTTCTTCTTCGATAATGAGAGTTTTTGTTAACAAAGTTACATGAAACAGTTCTTATTTCTTTTTATTAATTTACTACAAGAGTTGCTCAAAAAATCTGTTGATTAGAAATCACGGAATTTGTAGATGTAACAGACAATGAGTCGATTTCTTTTTCTACCTCTCTTCCTTTTTTTTTTTCTTAGTTATATCTATATTTATAATGTACTAAATGTAATGATTGAGGAATAAATTGAACTTATTCTTTCAATTCAATTGGTATTTTTTCTTATTTTCGTCCCTATCTTTCACAAAAAATGTAAACTTAGGTAAGTGCTTTATAAATATATGTATAAAAAAACATATTTGATTTAGCTCCTTCATGCCTACTCTAACTAGTTATTTCGGTTTTCTACTAGCAGCTTTAACCATAACCTCAGCTCTATTTATTGGTCTGAGCAAGATACGGCTTATTTGAAATAAATTGAATCAACAATTCAGAATCATAAAAAAATCTTTCTGTAGGATTTCATGTATTTTTTAAGTTCTTTATAGCTCTTTATTTTCATTTTATCGATTTTTCGCGAAATTTTGCAAATTTCGGTTATTGAGATTCATGGACAATTAGGATTAAAATTTAGGGATAGATATTACCTCCCCCCTTTCCTTTCAAAAAAATTGAAATGATTGAAGTACTTCTATTTGGAATCGTCTTAGGTTTGATTCCTATTACTTTGGCTGGATTATTCGTAACTGCATATTTACAATATAGGCGTGGTGATCAGTTGGACCTTTGATTAGTTAACAATTTTTGTTGATTGACCTCCTTTCTTTAATTTAAGCCACAGGAGGTCAATTTTCGATTTTTCTTCCATTATTTAAGTCTAATTAGAATTAATAAGAATGGAATCACGCTCTGTAGGATTTGAACCTACGACATCGGGTTTTGGAGACCCACGTTCTACCGAACTGAACTAAGAGCGCTTTCTTATCACAGACAGTAAAGAACAAAAAAGAAAAGGAATCCTTTTATAACCCAATACTACATCCTGCATGCGTATCACAGATATAGAAGTATCGAATATATAGTTCGAATTGTATATGTGTTATATGTATATATAGTATTATACACTACTATAATATGATATATATAGTAATAGTCTTATATATCATACTATTCTATAGTAGTAGAATAGTATTCTAAAAATGACAGATTATATATGTCCAATTTGAATCGATTTCATCGATCTCAATGAATTCCTCTTTACTTCTCAGAGGAAAAGTAATAGGTAGGGATGACAGGATTTGAACCCGTGACATTTTGTACCCAAAACAAACGCGCTACCAAGCTGCGCTACATCCCTTTTAATAAATAGGTTTACAGTGTTATTGTAAAGAATCCTTTTCTTTTTTTCCACATCATTATTTCTCCTATTTAGATACACAATAGATCTTGCCATTTTTTCTTTTTTTTTCATATATGATATAATATAAAAGTCGTTGGATACATATACGCTGTAAAGTAAAAAAGGCTTTTAGGGCAGCAGGAAAGATGCATTACTTTTTTAACTTAAAATAAAGGTAGAAAATCTTATCTACTGGATTGTTGTACATTTTGATTTGCTTTAGGAATTTCATAAGTGGTTTTTCTTTTTAAATACATATGCATCTGATCATCTATTATATATGTATTATATGTATTATTCTTATCTGTTACAATATATAAATAAAGAAAAAAAGAAGGAGGATTTTCAATGCGAGATCTAAAAACATATCTCTCCGTGGCACCGGTACTAAGTACTTTATGGTTCGGATCTTTAGCAGGTCTATTGATAGAAATCAATCGTTTTTTCCCGGATGCGTTAACATTCCCCTTTTTTTCATTCTAGTTATTGACACGGTAAGGGGGTAACGAAGATTAGAGATAGGATCCACTATCTGTGACTAATCCCCCGCCCTTTCTCCCTTTAACCTTATATTCGAAAAGGGAGAAAGAAAAAAGGATTCAACCTCAGCACAGCAAAGCTTGGGCGCAAGCTCGAATTGAAAATTCAATTAAAAAAAAAGAGTGAGAACGGAAATTAAAATGTGGGGCGAGGGCAAAAGTCTCATACACGAGACTTAAATGAAATACTGTGCTGGGTATAATTAGAGGAAAAATTTCGAACTCTAAAGAGAAATATTAGTCCTAACAAAAAAATAGAGTTAAAAATCATTAAAAAATCATTAGATTACGTATTCTTTATTATACTGATACTGAATTCTATTTCATATTCAAATTCTTTTATATATATATTTACGATTCCTCTATTTACTGCAACGAAATTTTTTGAAGTGTATTTCTAGTTAGCAATTTTTTTCTTTCCGCTTTGGGTCGAAAATAAAAGAGTTGCTTGAATAAAAAAGTCACACACAAAAAGGGGGTTCATGGCCAAGGGTAAAGATGTCCGAGTAAGCGTGATTTTGGAATGTACTAGTTGTGTTCGAAAGAATGTTAATAAGGAATCAAGGGGTATTTCCCGATATATTACTCAAAAGAATCGACGTAACACGCCCAGTCGATTGGAATTGAGAAAATTCTGTCCCTATTGTTACAAGCATACAATTCATGGAGAGATCAAGAAATAGATCGAACCGAGAAGGACATATATTATACATATATTTCATTATATGATATGCATAAAAAAATTGATAAGAAAATGTAATAAAAAACATACATATTATTCTATGCAATAGATAAGAATTCTAATATATGGAATTCTATTAGAATTTTTTTTCATAAAAAAAGAAATAATATTAGAAAATATAGAATAGAAAAAAAGGATTCCGGACTAGAAGCTATATAGAATATAAATGGATAATAATATAAGCGATAAGCGCATATAAATAAACAAAAATAGAAATATCAAATATATAAATAAAGTAAAGATAACATATATAAAAATAGAAAATAAACAAATTCAAATTAAAGAAAAGAAGAAAAAAACCAAATCCTATTTCGAATTCATTTTTTTTAGATCCGACCGAAATAGGATTTTCGGTAGAATATTTTTTATATTATAAGGAATAAATAAACTAAACAAACCATGGATAAATCCAAGCGATCTTTCCTTAAACCTAAGCGGCCTTTTCGTAGGCGCTTGCCCCCGCTCCAATCGGGGGACCGAATTGATTATAGAAACATGAGTTTAATTAGTCGATTTATTAGTGAACAGGGAAAAATTTTATCTAGGCGCGTGAATAGATTGACTCTGAAACAACAACGATTAATTACTATTGCTATAAAACAAGCTCGTATTCTATCTTTGTTACCCTTTCTTAATAACGAGAAACAATTTGAAAGAGCCAAGTCGGCTGTTAGAACTACGGGTTTTCGAGGTTTTCGAACAAAAAAACAATAGGTTTACTTTTTTTATTTTATCGGACTAATTTCTATTCTATCTTCCCTTCCCGGAGTTCCTTCTCCGGGGAACTTTGTTTAAAAAATTTCGGGTGCTTCTTTCCAATCTTCTTTTTTTATGATCTCATTGGAAATACTATAAAGACAATTCCTATTTAATATAGCTATTTGTGCAAGTATTTTACGATTAAGAATCAACTGCCTCTTGTACAGGTCATGTATAAAATGACTATAACTATAGTATATGTCCTTTTCTGTTTCGCGAATTGCTGCGTTTATCCGAGTAATCCACAACCGACGAAAATCTCTCTTTTTCTTATCTCTATCTCGATGAGCCGAAAACAAAGCTCTTATTTTCTGTTGAGTAATAATACGAATAGGTTTTGAATGAGCCCCTCGAAAGCTTGATACAAATAAACGCATTTTTTTTCTCCGTCTCCGAGCTATATATCCTCGTCTAACTCTGGTCATTGAATAAATGAAACTTTGCTAAATAACTAATTGATTTTCTTTCTCTTTGAGTTATTTCTTCTTTCCTCACTGGTAATAACAAAACGGATTTTTCCAATGTATAAAAAGAATTCCAATGGCTTTTGCTACTATAACCTTCCCGACCACGATTTTTTCTTTTTTTCGAGGCATTTCGCCTCAACTCCAAATGAAATAAGAAATTGGATTGATACTACAAAAAGAAAAGCGTAGTAAATCTAGATGAATAAAGAAATAGTGGGTTCCTTCGTTTCTATGGTTACTTCTTAAACGGTGAGGTCCTCTCTATACACCGGAGCCCTTTACTTCGTTTAGTCAACGTTATTGGTAACTTGTACAATTCAAAATCTTTGGCTCTACCCATGAATTATCCAGTAATAGGTCTTTCACAACGAGATCCGCCTATACAGTAACGGTATTTAGTTTTGAAGGTTAGCTGGATAGCTGACCCTGTTAGTCCGTTTTGCAAAAATGGGCGCATAATCTTTTTTCTTTAAAAATAGTACTTTCCCGCTTAATGTATAGCATTTGCTACCAATGGGAACTTGCTTCTCATTTTAAATCGAGCTAATTAGGGTTACACCAAGGGAAACCATAAATTTCAAACGCAATAGATGGATATGGTAGATCTTTTTTTTTTCGATAGTGACCAGAGTTCTTCCATTTTATCCTATTCACAGGTAATGATCATTGATACTGGAAATTTTTTTCTGTTGTTAGCCCAGCTCATAATTTGAACGAGTCGCACATACACCCTAGTACATGTTCCTCGGCGCTGAGGACATCCCCGAAGAGCGGGGGATTTCGTGACGTTTCTGATTGGCTGTCTTGTGTTTCTAATAAGCTGTTTAATAGTTGGCATGCTGAATCATTTACATAAGGGACTGGTTTAGATCAATCCTAACCTGATGAGTATGAATTATTTCTAGTTATATAGAATATTACCCAGTAAAGTCAAAAGATAAAATATCAATTTGCGAATTTGACTACTTCGGCTCTTTCCATTGGTCCTTCTTTACTATTTCTACTCCTTCATGCGCTATAAGATCAATAATTCCGTGAGCTTGGGCTTCTCTTGCTGACATAAAAACATCCCTTTCCAGGTCTTCGGTTAGAACCCACAAAGGTTGGCCTGTTCTTTGTGCATAAACCTTTGTGAGTGTTTCTCGCAAAGTCAATAGTTCTTCCGCTTCCATCATACATTCGCCCGTTGATCCCTCATGAAAAGAACTAGCAGGTTGATGCATCATTACCCTGATGATATAACAAAAAGAATGTTCCTCCATCTCGCCTGATGAGGCGAAGACAAAAGATAGGGAATAACAATAAACTTGAACAACCGTACGTGCATCTTTTGCGCATTGCATACGGCTCGACAATGGAATTTACTTTTCTCTTCCATCGAATAAAAATAGAATCGATCAGATCCAGATCAGTAAATCATCCAATTACCACCCTTCTTTTCGTGAGTTCAAAATACTATGATGGCTCCGTTGCTTTATATATTCATTTCGTTCATTTCGTCTGTAATTCAGCAATCCCAAAGTTTCTTTTTGATCCGAAATAAGAAATTTTTTTTATTTTCGTACTCTCATAAATATTGTTAGGTTAGGATTAAGAGTCTTTTGGTATAAAAATAAAAAAGTTTGTGACGCTGAAACGGACTCCGGATAAATCAAAAATCGGGAATACCCTTTATCTCATACTCCTCTCTCGATACATAATCTAATTTTTGAAAAAAAACTAACCAAATTTTGCATATCGAATTCAAAGTGCCATGCTATTTTTACTATTTTTACTTAACACTACTCATAATATATCTTGATATTTCTTGTGGTGAAGGCATAGTCTTTTTTTCTCAAATAAAAAACTCATTGGCGCCAAAGCCAAGCGTGAGGGAATGCAAAACGTTTGGTAATTTCTCCTCCGACCAGGATAAAAGATCCCATTGAAGCGGCTACTCCCATGCATATTGTATATACATCTGGTAGCACAAGTTGCATAGCATCAAAAATAGCTATTCCGGGTAATACCCATCCGCCAGGACAATTTATAAACAAATACAAATCCTGGGTCTGATCCTCTATACTGAGATATATGATAAGACCAACAAGATAATTCGAGGTCTCGGTCGTAATCTCTTGGGTTAAAAAAAGTAATCTTGCTCGATAAAGTCGGTTGATTAGGGTAAAATTGTATCCCTTAGGAACCGTACATGCACCTTTTGATGCATACGGTTCAAAAAAAATGTGAAAAAGAAAAAAATCAATGTGTAGATTACTGCCCTCTTTTTTTTATACCAGTTCTTTCTAACTTCTAATGAGGGGGGTTGTCTTCTATTTTTCAATAAATATGAGTTTTTCCTCGTTTCCTTATTTCTACTATAAATAAAAAAGAAATATATAAAAATAGATAACTAGAAATTAGAAAAAAATAGAAATTCTATTTTATATAGAATAAAGTATATAATAAAGAAATAAAAAAAGATAATGATAATTAAGATTAATATAGTAAATCACAGTAAAAAGATAATATAGAAGACTCCATATCGAGATACAAAATAGAACAAGGGAATCATACACAGAATATAAAATTACATATCATATAAAGTAAAATTTAATATATAACAATATGCAAATTTCAAAAAAAATCATAAAAAAAGGATAGTATGTATAAAGAAATAGTATTTGTATAGGTATAATTTTTGGAACTAACTGTTCGTTGATTTATTGTTTCATCGAGATCGGATGCAAACCGCGATGTAATTTTCTTGTTCTTGAAGGGGCCTCTTTAATTCTTTTAGGTTTATGCTCTACTCCGGGTAAAAATCTGCTCGATTTATTTTGCACATATAGGTCAAATGCGTCTAATACCGCTTATTTTTGTTTTTCTAAGATTTCGTTTTTTTTTTCATTTAGTTCATGCCTTTGCCAAAAAAAATAGGATATTCGACATATTGAATTCATCTAGTCTATTCGAGTGATTAAGGTTCAGATGAGTCCTATATCTATTCCATTTAGAATTTTTAAAAATAGGAAAAATTTTTCATACAAGCAATAATTATCGATATATTACCAATTGGGATTTGTTTAAACGGAGCCTGGATACTTCATGTCATTTTATTGGTTCAACCAAGCCAACCATAAATTATTCTAATTGATACTATTAGTCTGAATCCCCCTACAAATGGATCTAGTTGGACTTCGCGCTCCAAATTTTTGACGATTCAACCAATCTTTCTTGGGCGAAGGGAAGGATATCTCGATCGGGGAAGAGAACGGGGAAATCCCACATGACCCAATATATCTGACAAGTCGCACTATATGTCAACCCAAGTTGCATCTTCATCTCCCGGAATTCGAAAGGGTACTTTTGGAACACCAATAGGCATTAACTGAAAGAAAAAAGAATTAAATACTATATTTCACTTTGATATGGAAACGTAATAATGGGGCTATTCTCTTCATAATATCAACATGTATGATAAGGGTTGATATTCTTTATCATATATTCTGTCTAGAATACATTAGAAAAGGTCATAAAAGCCGATAGAATGACTCAAGGAAAATTCTTACGACTAGAGCCTTCCAATGATGAACAAATATGGCGGCATTTGCTCATAGAAAAAGGTATCAACCCCCATTGCATATTGGTACTTATCGGGTATAAAATAGATCTGTTTATCTTTGTTCCTACAAACATAATTGTTCCATTATTACCAATAGAATAGAACAAATATTAACCCTTGCTCCGAGATAATCCACTGAACAGAACAGGGGTCCATTGATAGTCATAGTCTTTTCCAATGCAATAAAGTTACATAGTGTCTATTTTGATTTGAGAAAGGGGTATTTCCATGGGTTTGCCTTGGTATCGTGTTCATACCGTTGTATTGAATGATCCTGGTCGGTTGATTTCTGTCCATATAATGCATACGGCCCTGGTTGCTGGTTGGGCCGGTTCGATGGCTCTATATGAATTAGCAGTTTTTGATCCCTCTGATCCCGTTCTTGATCCAATGTGGAGACAGGGTATGTTCGTTATACCCTTTATGACTCGTTTAGGAATAACCAATTCTTGGGGCGGTTGGAGTATTACAGGGGGGGCGGTAACGGATCCCGGTATTTGGAGTTATGAAGGTGTGGCCGGGGCACATATTGGGTTTTCTGGCTTGTGCTTTTTGGCAGCTATTTGGCATTGGGTATATTGGGATCTAGAAATTTTTTCTGATGAACGTACCGGAAAACCTTCATTAGATTTGCCTAAGATTTTTGGAATTCATTTATTTCTTTCCGGGGTGGCTTGTTTTGGTTTTGGCGCATTTCATGTAACAGGCTTGTATGGTCCTGGAATATGGGTGTCTGATCCTTATGGACTAACTGGAAAAGTCCAGTCAGTAAATCCCGCATGGGGCGTAGAAGGTTTTGATCCTTTTGTTCCAGGGGGGATAGCCTCTCATCATATTGCAGCAGGGACATTGGGCATATTAGCGGGATTATTCCATCTTAGTGTCCGCCCGCCCCAACGTCTATACAAAGGATTACGTATGGGTAATATTGAAACCGTACTTTCCAGCAGTATCGCTGCTGTCTTTTTTGCAGCTTTTGTAGTTGCCGGAACTATGTGGTATGGTTCAGCAACTACTCCGATCGAATTATTCGGTCCCACTCGTTATCAATGGGATCAGGGATACTTTCAGCAAGAAATATATCGAAGAATTAGCGCTGGGCTGGCCGAAAATCAAAGTTTATCAGAAGCTTGGTCAAAAATTCCTGAGAAATTAGCCTTTTATGATTACATTGGAAATAATCCGGCAAAGGGAGGATTATTCAGGGCAGGTTCAATGGACAATGGGGATGGAATAGCTGTTGGATGGTTAGGCCACCCAATATTTAGAGATAAAGAAGGACGTGAGCTATTTGTACGTCGTATGCCTACTTTTTTTGAAACATTTCCAGTCGTTTTGATAGACGGAGATGGAATTGTTAGAGCCGATGTTCCTTTTAGAAGAGCAGAATCGAAATATAGCGTCGAACAAGTAGGTGTAACTGTTGAGTTCTATGGTGGCGAACTCAATGGAGTCAGTTATAGTGATCCTGCTACTGTGAAAAAATATGCTAGACGTGCTCAATTGGGTGAAATTTTTGAATTAGATCGTGCTACTTTGAAATCGGATGGTGTTTTTCGTAGTAGTCCAAGGGGTTGGTTTACTTTTGGACATGCTTCCTTTGCGCTGCTCTTCTTCTTCGGACATATTTGGCATGGGGCTAGAACCTTGTTCAGAGATGTTTTTGCTGGTATTGATCCAGATTTAGATTCTCAAGTAGAATTTGGAACATTCCAAAAACTAGGAGATCCAACTACAAGAAGACAAGCAGTCTGATACATTAAATCAAGATTTCTCTGATCCCTAATGTCAAATCAAATCACAAAAAGAGAGACGAAAAATATGAAAGCAATAATCATTTGACTCTTTCTTTATCAGGGAAATAATCTCCAATAAACAGGTATGGAAGCTATAATTGTAAACCACAATCGAATCTATGGAAGCATTGGTTTATACATTTCTATTAGTCTCGACTCTAGGGATAATTTTTTTCGCTATATTTTTTCGAGAACCGCCTAAAGTTCCAACTAAGAAATGATTTTTCATTATCTCCGTTGAAGTAATGAGCCTCCCAATATGCATTCAATATTGGGAGGCTCATTACTTCAACTAGTCCCCGTGTTCCTCGAACGGATCTCTTAGTTGTTGAGAGGGTTGCCCAAAAGCGGTATATAGGGCATACCCGGTAAAACTTACAAGTAAACCAGATAGAAAGATGGCGACTAGGGTTGCTGTTTCCATTCTTAGATGAATTCAAGACCGCAATGGATCTCTGATAAGATCCTTTATTTACAGGGGAATGGTATACAAAGTCAACAGATCTCAATAAATACAATCGGATTTATGGCTACACAAACCGTTGATAGTAGTTCTAGATCTCGTCCAAGACAAACTACGGTAGGGGCTTTATTGAAACCGTTGAATTCGGAATATGGTAAAGTAGCTCCTGGGTGGGGAACTACTCCTTTGATGGGTATCGCAATGGCTTTATTTGCAGTATTCTTATCTATTATTTTAGAGATTTATAATTCTTCCGTTTTACTGGATGGAATTTTAATGAATTAAATCCACAAGAACTAGTAAGTTCGAGTTTTTCAATACAAAGTTAAATTTCAAGTTTCTGATTTATAACACCCTTGGTAGTTCGATCGCGGAATTTCTTTCTGTATTTCCGGAATATGAGTGTGTGACTTGTTATAATTGATCCTATTGATAATACAGAGAATGGTTCTGTCATCTTATCTTTATCAAGGCGGTTCTACCTCGTCGGATACTCATCCTAGTATCTGGAGCACGGAATATTATGAAATAGATACAGAATTGAACTATGGTTCATACTGAATATTCAGACCTTGTGACCGGATTCTAACTACAAAATTTTCAACGAATTAGATTATAAATTGAAAGATTTTTCTTTCTGTTTATGCTTAGTTTGACTAATAAGGTAAATTCTTTCGTATTTTGAGTCATTATACCTAATTGATTGAATAAGTGATGATCCGATAGTTCTTACTCAGGGAATCTTTGGGCTTGGGGTTTTTATTGAATCATCGTGGTTCTAGTATGAATCTGGGGTTTCAATTAATTTATAGGGTCTTAACAAGAGAAATTCCTATCAATGAGAAAAAACAATAGTCAAAGCCGGATTACACACAACTAACAAATCAAAGAACAAATAGGGAAAGAGAAGATTCAAGAGGCCTGTAGTAATAATAAAGAAAAAAAGGAAGAGCCGACTTGATATTTTGGCATTATCACCACAAAGAAGAACTTTCGTTTTTTTAATGCTTCGTATCTGAACTTCCGAGAAGATTAGATGAAATCGGAAGATCTATTCCATATGCGCTGGGAGCAGTATTTGTGTGTTTCTGCTTGAGCTGTACGAGATCAAATTCTCATATACGGTTCTCAGAGGGGGAGTCCCCCCGGTTTACCTATCTCAATAAAGTCTACGATTGGTTCGAAGAACGTCTCGAGATTCAGGCGATTGCAGATGATATAACTAGTAAATATGTTCCTCCTCATGTCAACATATTTTATTGTCTAGGCGGAATTACCCTTACTTGTTTTTTAGTACAAGTAGCTACGGGGTTTGCTATGACTTTTTATTATCGTCCAACTGTTACTGACGCGTTTGCTTCTGTTCAATACATAATGACTGAAGCCAATTTTGGTTGGTTAATCCGATCAGTTCATCGGTGGTCGGCAAGCATGATGGTTCTAATGATGATACTGCATGTATTTCGTGTGTATCTCACCGGTGGATTTAAAAAACCTCGAGAATTGACTTGGGTTACAGGTGTAGTTCTGGCTGTATTGACCGCGTCTTTTGGTGTGACCGGTTATTCCTTACCTTGGGATCAAATTGGTTATTGGGCGGTCAAAATTGTAACAGGGGTTCCTGAAGCTATTCCTATAGTAGGATCGCCTTTGGTAGAGTTATTACGCGGAAGTACTAGTGTGGGACAATCCACTTTGACTCGTTTTTATAGTTTACACACTTTTGTATTGCCTCTCCTTACTGCTGTATTTATGTTAATGCACTTCTTAATGATACGTAAACAGGGTATTTCGGGTCCCTTATAGAGAAGATAGATCATAGATCTTTGTAA